TGGTTCTTATGTTTAAGAAGGAGTTAAAGCGCATGGATGGGATAAAGAAATCAATGAACAATCTAGGTCCTATTGAAAATATTAGTGAAAGTGAAGATACGAATAGAAGGGGTAGGACTAAAAACATTCATAGTTCGAGGAATCGTGAAAATTCTAGTTACAGTAACGTAGATCATTTAGTTGGTGCCAAAGACATTCGTAATATCATCTCTGATGATACTTTTTTAGTTAGGGATAGTAATGGAGACGGTTTTTCTATCTATTTTGATATAGAAAATCAGATTTTTGAGATTGCCAACGAGGATTCTTTTCTGAGTGAACTCGAAAGTTCTTTTTCTAGTTATCGCAATTCTAGTTATTTGAATCTGAATAATGGATCGACCAGTAAAAATTCCTTATACAATCGTTACATGTATGGTACTCAATCGAGTTGGAATAATCACATTAATAGTTGCATTGACAGTTATCTTCAGTCTCAACTATCTATTGATACGCTCATTGTAAGTGATAGTAGTGACAGTTACATTTTTAGATGCGTTTTTAATAAACGGAGAACTCAAAGTGCAAGGCCCGGTATACAAACCCGCGTGAAGAGTAGTGATTTAACTTTAAGAGAAAGATCTAATGGTCTCGATGCAACTCAAAAATACAGGCATTTGTGGGTTCAATGCGAAAATTGTTATGAATTAAATTATAAGAAACTTTTTAAATCAAAAATTAATATTTGTGACCAATGTGGATATCATTTGAAAATGAGTAGTTCGGAAAGAATCGAACTTTTGATCGATCCCGGTACTTGGGATCCTATGGATGAAGACATGATCTCTGTGGATGCCATTGGATTTCATTCAGATGAGGAGTTTTATAAGGATCGTCTTGATGCTTATCAAAGAAAGACAGGATTAATCGAGGCTGTTCAAACAGGCGTAGGTCAACTAAATGGTATTTCCGTAGCAATTGGGGTTATGGATTTTCAGTTTATGGGGGGTAGTATGGGATCCGTAGTTGGGGAGAAAATCACCCGTTTGGTTGAGTACGCTACCAATCAATTTCTACCTCTTATTATAGTGTGCTCTTCGGGGGGGGCCCGCATGCAAGAAGGAAGTTTGAGCTTGATGCAAATGGCTAAAATATCGGCTGCCTTATATGATTATCAATCAAATAAAAAGTTATTTTATATAGCAATCCTTACATCTCCTACTACTGGTGGGGTAACAGCCAGTTTTGGGATGTTGGGAGATATCATTATTGCCGAGCCCAATTCCTACATTGCATTTGCGGGTAGACGAGTAATTGAACAAACACTGAATAAAACAATACCTGAAGGTTCACAAGCGGCTGAAGTTTTATTCCAGAAGGGTTTATTAGATCTAATCGTACCACGTAATCTTTTAAAAAGCATTCTGAGCGAGTTACTTAAGTTCCACGCTTTCTTTCCTTTGAATTAAAATTCAATAAATCAATAAAGAAAAGAATTGAAGAAAAATAATAAAGTTGATTGTCATAAGTATCTTTCATGTAGAAAGATTAATAAGTCCATTTTTTGAGTTCTGCATTCCTTGGACTTCTTTTCTATACTCATTTAGATATATAGATACTTATATCTCTACTAAAAATTATCAAATTGTTTTAATTATGTTATGGGATTAATTAATAATAACTACGAATTCATAATAATTACAATTCTTAATTATAATTATTCTAACTAGAAAATATTAAAAAAAAATAACAGGTACAAATAGTAAATCGAGGTATCCAATTTTATGACAACTTTCAATTTTCCCTCTATTTTTGTGCCTTTAGTAGGCCTAGTATTTCCGGCACTTGCAATGGCTTCTTTATTTCTTCATGTTCAAAAAAACAAGATTGTTTAGATTTGAGGGGACCCGATCTCATCTGTTTTTTTGAAACTTCGATTTGTAACATAACACAGAATGTATATTGGGATCATATGAAGAGTATATTATTATTTTAGATCTAACCAATTTTCTGAATTATTCCTACTCTTAAAGGTTCACATCAAACTAGTGCTAGTTCATACCAAACTAGTGCTAGTTGATGAGAGTTCCTTCGGAAACAAAAAAAGTAAAGTCAAAATCATTTGGGGTATTCTCTCAATTCTAATAAAATGCAATGGGATCAAGTATGAGTTGGCGATCAGAACATATATGGATAGAACTTATAACGGGGTCTCGAAAACTAAGTAATTTTTGCTGGGCCCTTATCGTTTTTTTAGGTTCATTAGGATTCTTATTGGTTGGAACTTCCAGTTATCTTGGTAGAAATTTGATATCTTTTGTTCCGTCTCAGCAAATAATTTTTTTTCCACAAGGGATCGTAATGTCTTTCTACGGGATCGCGGGTCTCTTTATTAGTTCCTATTTGTGGTGCACAATTTCCTGGAATGTAGGTAGTGGTTATGATCGATTCGATAGAAAGGAAGGAATAGTGTGTATTTTTCGTTGGGGATTTCCTGGAAAAAATCGTCGCATATTCCTCCGATTCTTTATAAAAGATATTCAATCTGTTCGAATAGAAGTTAAAGAGGGCCTTTATGCGCGTCGTGTCCTTTATATGGACATCAGGGGGCGAGGGGCTATTCCGTTGACCCGTACCGATGAAAATTTGACTCCACGAGAAATTGAACAAAAAGCCGCGGAATTGGCCTATTTTTTGCGCGTACCGATTGAAGTCTTTTGATAAAAGGAACTGGGTTGCAGAACGAATACTTCTGGCAGGAGGAAAAAAATGCAAGGATCCTTCTTTTTCTATAAAAAAATAACTTAACTGAAGTTTCGTCAGAACGTTCAGTTGAGCCAAAGCCGACGTATACGGAACAACCCTAAAACATAAATTGTTTTGTTTTGCTGCTCATTTTTTTGATCATCACAACATCTTTCTCTCACTCTCACTTGTTTTACCCTTGGCTATGGGTAATCGTTGGAAGTTTTTCGAAATATTGTATATTTCGATAGAAAAGTAATTCTTTCGTTCATTCATCGAAAGGAGACACTTGTTTGTAATTTGAATTTGATGAGATATTTGGAAACAATATTTTTTTCTTCATTCGAATTCTAAGTGGAGTCTTAGTCTATTTCTGTTTTCTTTCTAGATATGCACAGAAAATCACTAATAAAATGGATTCATAGATTTGATACCTTGTCTAGAACTCATGTGTGAAAGCAATATTCGATCACATAGATAGAAGAGGGTGGGTTAATTAACAATTCACAGATGAAAAATGGCAAAAAAGAAAGTCTTCACTCCTCTTTTGTATCTTGCATCTATAGTATTTTTGCCCTGGTGGATTTCTCTCTCATTTAGAAAAAGTATAGAATCTTGGATTACTAATTGGTTGAATACTGGTCAATCCGAAATTTTTTTGAATGAGACTCAAGAAAAAAGTATTCTAGAAAAGTTCATAGAATTAGAGGAAATCCTCTTCTTGGACGAAATGATCAACAAATACTCGGAGACACATCTACAAAAGGTTCCTACAGGAATCCACAAAGAAACGATCCAATTAATTAAGATATACAATGAGGATCGTATCCATACGATTTTGCACTTCTCGACAAATCTAATCTGTTTTGTTATTCTAAGCGGTTATTCTATTTTAGGTAATGAAGAACTTGTTATTCTTAACTCTTGGGCTCAGGAATTCCTATATAACTTAAGTGATACAGTAAAAGCTTTTTTGATTCTTTTATTAACGGATTTATGTATCGGATTTCATTCACCCCACGGTTGGGAACTAATGATTGATTCTGTCTACAAAGATTTTGGATTTGTTCATAATGATCAAATTATATCTGGTCTTGTTTCCACCTTTCCAGTTATTCTCGATACAATTTTTAAATATTGGATTTTCCGTTATTTAAATCGTGTATCTCCGTCACTTGTAGTTATTTATCATTCAATGAATGATTGATAAATGATCAACCAGTATTAAATAAATTAAATCTAATCCAATTAGAATTAGAATCTTTCTTCCTTTGTAGTTCTATATAAACATTAAAAGCTTTCTATCCGTGGGATTTTCATTCTATAGTATTCCAGTAAAATGATTTCAGTAAATAGCAGAATCGTGGATAGGGAACTATATCAGCAACCTACCCAATTTATTGTAGAAATTTTCGGATCAATGATTAGACCATGCAAACTAGAAATACTTTTTCTTGGATAAAGAAACAGATTACTCGATCTATTTCCGTATCGCTTATGATATATATCATAACTCGGACATCTATTTCAAGTGCATATCCCATTTTTGCACAGCAAGGTTATGAAAATCCACGAGAAGCCACTGGGCGTATTGTATGTGCCAATTGCCATTTAGCTAATAAGCCCATCGATATTGAGGTTCCACAGGCGGTACTTCCTGATACTGTATTTGAAGCAGTTGTTCGAATTCCTTATGATAAGCAAGTGAAACAAGTTCTTGCTAATGGTAAGAGGGGGGGTTTAAATGTGGGGGCTGTTCTTATTTTACCGGAGGGATTTGAATTAGCCCCTTCAGATCGTATTTCGCCCGAGATGAAAGAAAAGATAGGCAATTTATCTTTTCAGAGCTATCGCCCTAATAAAAAAAATATTCTTGTGATAGGACCTGTCCCTGGTCAGAAATATAGTGAAATCACCTTTCCTATTCTTTCCCCCGATCCCGCTACGAAGAAAGATGTTCACTTCTTAAAATATCCTATATACGTAGGAGGGAATAGGGGAAGGGGGCAGATTTATCCCGACGGAAGCAAGAGTAACAATACAGTTTATAATGCTACAGGAGCGGGTATAGTAAATAAAATCCTACGAAAAGAAAAAGGCGGGTATGAAATAACCATAATAGATCCGTCGGATGGACGTCAAGTAGTTGATATTATCCCTCCAGGACCCGAACTTCTTGTTTCAGAAGGCGAATCCATCAAATTAGATCAACCATTAACCAGTAATCCTAATGTGGGTGGATTTGGTCAGGGAGATGCAGAAATAGTACTTCAAGA